AAGTTATTAATAGAAGACAGGACTCGAAGAATCGAAGAATTACAGATGAATGTACAAAAAGAACTCAATTGTGTAAACCGAAAACTCAACATTGCTATTAGAAGAATTTCAAATCCTTATGGGCACCCCAATATTCTTGCAGAATTTATAGCCGGACAATTAAAGAATAGAGTTTCATTTCGCAAAGCAATGAAAAAAGCTATTGAATTAACTGAACAGGCAGGTACAAAAGGAATTCAAGTACAAATTGCAGGGCGTATCGACGGAAAAGAAATTGCACGTGTTGAATGGATCAGAGAAGGTAGGGTTCCTCTACAAACCATTCGAGCTAAAATTGATTATTGTGCCTACGCAGTTCGAACTATCTATGGGGTATTAGGCATCAAAATTTGGATATTTGTAGACGAGGAATAATAAGAACTTACTTTACTTGTATTTAGTTCTATCTGGTGATAAAACAAAAAAAGGCAAACTCTTTCATTCCTTTTCTGTTAAATAAAAAAAAAAAATGAACAATTCTATAAGGTTGAATAAAAATTCGATTAATCGTTTGATATAATTGCTATGCTTAGTGTGTGACTCGTTGGTTTTTTTAGGATTATAGGATTCAACAAAATCGACCGGCCCGTAGTACGAACTGATAACTATAGAACTAATAATCAACTCATCGCTTCGCATTATCTGGATATAAGGAACCAGTCAAGATATGATATATGAGTCATATCATTGTAGCAACTGAAATCTTTTTTGCATAAACACAAAAGAAAAACCAATCTGATTATGAGTTGTCAAGCAATAAAAGTATACAGATAAATGGAAGGGTGAGAGAAAGATAGGAAAAGAAATATCAATGATATATAATTCCAATATGTAAGGTCTATGAGTCATCTCATATAAAGGGAATGTAATAAAGCATCAATACTGATTGATCCATAATTAGACAAATCAGTGCATAGAAGAAAAAATCAAGAGCCCTGAGCCAATAAAGACTGAGAAGGTTGACTCAAGAAAAAATTTCATTCATTAATAAATTTCATTAAGGGCTCCGTTGTAGAATTCAGACCTAACCATTAATCGAGAAGTGGTGGGGACGACAGAACCTGTGAATGCATAAGATTCTATTGAAAACGAATCCTAATGATTCATTGGGTAGGATGGCGGAACGAACCAGAAACCTATTCATTTATTCTGAGAGGTCATGTCATAGACTAATCTTACAATTGAATGTTGAAAGAGTAAATATTCGCCCGCGAATTTTTTTTTATTTCTAAATTTTACTAAATTTTAGTCGATTCGATATGATAATACAAAGGAAAAAGAAAATAAAGATTCATTATAACGTTATATAAAAACGACATTATCTATAAATAGAAGACGTGTTTAATTATATATTAAAACACAAAAAATTTAAAAGAATACCACGATTCCGTATATTATTCACCGTGTATATTATTTTTTAATTGTTTAATTCGCGAGGAGCTGGATGAGAAGAAACTCTCATGTCCAGTTCTGTAGTAGAGATGGATGGAATTGATAAACAACCATCAACTATAACCCCAAAAGAACCAGATTCCGTAAACAACATAGAGGAAGAATGAAAGGAATATCTTATCGAGGCAATCGTATTTGCTTCGGTAGATATGCTCTTCAAGCGCTTGAACCCGCTTGGATCACATCTAGACAAATAGAAGCAGGGCGGCGAGCAATGACACGAAACGCACGCCGCGGTGGAAAAATATGGGTACGCATATTTCCAGACAAACCCGTTACAGTAAGACCTACAGAAACACGTATGGGTTCGGGTAAAGGATCTCCCGAATATTGGGTAGCTGTTGTTAAACCCGGTAGAATACTTTATGAAATGAGCGGAGTAGCAGAAAATATAGCCAGAAGGGCAATTTCAATAGCGGCATCCAAAATGCCTATACGAACTCAATTCATTCTTTCGGGATAGGGATGTAGAAACAAAGGAAAGGGGTCTTTTGTATGAAAAAAAAATAAAAAAAAAATTGCAGGTTTTTTGTTTTGAACAAATAATATTTCTTTTTTTTTTATTTAGACCCTTGCATTGAAAACAAAAAAAATCGATAAAAAAACGATATGATTCAACCTCAAACCCATTTGAATGTAGCGGATAACAGCGGAGCCCGAGAATTGATGTGTATTCGAATCATAGGAGCTAGTAATCGACGATATGCTCATATTGGTGACGTTATTGTTGCTGTAATCAAGGAAGCCGTACCAAATACACCTCTAGAAAGATCAGAAGTAATCCGAGCTGTAATTGTACGTACTTGTAAAGAACTCAAACGCGACAACGGTATGATAATACGATATGATGACAATGCTGCAGTTGTTATTGATCAAGAAGGAAATCCTAAAGGAACCCGAATTTTTGGCGCGATCGCCCGGGAATTAAGACAGTTAAATTTCACTAAAATAGTTTCATTAGCACCCGAAGTATTATAAGGGAAGGCCGTAATATAGTTATAGTATTTGGTATTTGAATGAAACCGATTAATTAGTAGATTTTTTATATATCACGTATATACCTTTAATAATTCAGAAATAAAGATAAATAAAAAAAGAAAAAGAGCATGTTGATTATATCAAAATTTGGGGGCAACAAAAATCTTAGTTTATCATGAGTAAAGACACTATTGCTGACATAATAACCGCTATACGAAATGCTGACATGAATAAAAAAAGAACAGTTCGAATACCATCTACTAACATCACTGAAAATATTGTTAAAATCCTTTTACAAGAAGGTTTTATTGAAAACGTGAGAAAACATCAGGAAAGCAATAAATATTTTTTGGTTTTAACACTACGACATAGAAGAAATAGAAAAGGATCGTATAGAACTGTTTTAAATTTAAAACGGATCAGTCGACCCGGTTTACGAATATATTCTAACTATCAAAAAATTCCTAGAATTTTAGGCGGAATGGGGATTGTAATTCTTTCTACTTCTCGAGGTATAATGACAGACCGAAGGGCTCGAATAGAAGGAATCGGCGGAGAAATTTTGTGTTATATATGGTAATCTTTCTGATAGACGAATTATACGCAGAACTTTCATATTTGTGAAAAAGAGAAAGGACAACTTTATAATATTACCCCTCTTACATTAGTTGATACTTCAAAGCGGTTTTACCTGGAATGAAACAAAAAAAAGATTCATGAGGGTTTAATTACTGAACAACTTACCAATGGTATGTATCTTCCGGGTTCGTTTAGATTTGAGATAATGAAAATATGATTCTGGCTTTTGTTTCGGAAAGGATTCGACGTTGGTTTATACGTATACTACCAAGAAATAGAATAAAAATTGAGGTAAGTCCTTATTTAAACCAAAGGACGTATAGTTTATAGACTCCAAAGCAAAGACTCGAATGATTCGGTGGTTTTTTGAATTTCAACATTCTTTCGTGGGGATACAATTCGAAGTTAAAAATTTCAAGAAACTTATTTTCTTCCAATAAATAGTAAGAAAAGGAATGACAAATATGAAAATAAGGGCCTCTGTTCGTAAAATTTGTGAAAAATGTCGATTGATCCGTAGGCGGGGACGAATTATAGTAATTTGTTCCAACCCGAGACATAAACAAAGACAAGGCTAATCTTTCTAAAGCAAAAAAGACTCTAGAAATCAAAAGTAACCGATGTACAGATGTACAAATAAATAAGTAAAAAAAAAATAAGGATACGTTTTGACATGAAATGGATATATCCATATATCTCTGACTTATATTTATGAGATGATAAAATATGGCAAAACCTATACCAAAAATTGGTTCACGTAGAAATAGACGTATTGGTTCACGTAAGAATGCGCGTAGAGTACCAAAGGGAGTTATTCATGTTCAAGCAAGTTTCAATAATACGATTGTGACTGTTACAGATGTGCGGGGTCGAGTAATTTCTTGGTCCTCCGCCGGGGCTTGTGGATTCAAGGGTACAAGAAGAGGTACACCATTTGCCGCTCAAACCGCAGCAGGAAATGCTATTAGGACAGTAGTGGATCAAGGTATGCAACGAGCAGAAGTCATGATAAAAGGCCCGGGTCTCGGAAGAGATGCGGCATTAAGAGCTATTCGTAGAAGTGGTATACTATTAAGTTTCATACGCGATGTAACCCCTATGCCACATAATGGCTGTAGGCCCCCTAAAAAAAGGCGTGTGTAAAAATAAACATTGAAGAGATTTCAAGAGAAATAAATAATTCAATGATTTGATCAAATAATATACTATGGTTCGAGAGAAAGTAACAGTATCTACTCGGACACTACAGTGGAAGTGTGTTGAATCAAGAGCAGACAGTAAGCGTCTTTATTATGGACGCTTTATTCTGGCCCCACTTATGAAAGGTCAAGCGGATACAATAGGAATTGCGATGCGAAGAGCTTTGCTCGGAGAAATAGAAGGAACATGTATCACACGCGCAAAATCTGAGAAAATACCACATGAATATTCTACCATAATAGGTATTCAAGAATCCGTACATGAAATTTTAATGAATTTGAAAGAAATTGTATTGAGAAGTAATCTATATGGAACTCGTAACGCGTCTATTTGTATCAAGGGTCCTGGATATGTAACTGCTCAAGACATTATCTTACCACCTTCTGTGGAAATCGTTGATAATACACAGCATATAGCTAACCTAACGGAACCAATTAATTTGTGTATTGAATTACAAATTGAGAGGAATCGCGGATATCGTATAAAAACGCCAAATAACTTTCAAGACGGAAGTTATCCTATAGATGCTGTATTCATGCCTGTTCGAAATGCGAATCATAGCATTCATTCTTATGTGAATGGGAATGAAAAACAGGAGATACTTTTTCTCGAAATATGGACAAATGGAAGTTTAACTCCTAAAGAAGCACTTCATGACGCCTCCCGGAATTTGATTGATTTATTTATTCCTTTTTTACATGCAGAAGAAGAAAACTTACAGTTAGAAAACAATCAACACAAAGTTACTTTGC